TTGCAACATTATTTTAAATAAATATAATAATATGATGAAAGAACACGGACATAAGATCATGCGATTGATAAAAAAGACGAATTTCGAGGTTTTTGCTGTATTTCAAAGGATCATTCACCGGACCCTGCCGCCTGTCACCTTTTGGATTGGGATATTGGTGAAAATTATCTTAAGGTTCAAGATACAAGCACTTTTTATCGCGTTGTTGCTTGTATTTCTAATCATATCTTCGAAAGAGCCCATTCAAGTCTTACTTTCCGAAGGGCTGTTTAAGAAACAAAGAATAAAGAGAGTAGTCCAAAGAACGAGTTTTAGCACGGGAAAGCTTATACTTTCCCTAATGCAGTATTTTTGGCCTCTGACGCTAATAGGGGATAGACCCCATACAATGACTTTTCTATACACGCCATTTTTGGGCTGGAAGTTCTTCAAGGAAAATCACAAAGACCATATTGATTATCTGATCAGCAGTGAATTGGAAGATGTCAGACTGCACTCGGTCTTTCTAACGCACTTCTTCCTTGGACTTGGGAACCCTATCAATTGCCTTTTTCTGATTCCTCTATGGCCCAGATGGAAGACCCTTGATGTGTTGGGGAAAGTGAAAAGACCTGGGGGTTTTCTTTTCCTGGTAAGGAGTCTTGGGTTGTGGGTTATTGGTCTTTGTTTCATCCTCGTATTGGTCGAATGGGCATTGGTATGGATACGGGTAAATGGCTCTATTTTTTTGAACAAGTACATTCCATTCCTTGGAGCAAAATGGAAAAATTTGATCGATTGGAGCCCTATCCCTACTAAGTGGAAGTCCCTCGAATCTAATTCCTTTTCCTTTGTAGGCCGCGTTAAGTACCGCGTAGAAGACTTGTGTAAGACAAGAAAGCCTATAGAGCGGTTCTTTATTATTGTCTCGTTTATTTTGTGGTTCTTCTATTTAGGCAGAATGCCGTCACCCATTTGGGGTCAGAGACACACGAACGTCCGGAAAAAGAATCAAACAAAGACGGACGAATATGGGAAAGAACAAGAGGAACAAGAGGACGACGACCCAGATCAGAAAAAGGATGCGGATGAGATTTCTTTCATGCAGATCTATGCAAATGAAGACCCTTTTTCGTTTCTTTTTAAGAAACCTCTTGTAATGGCTTTTTTCGATTGGAACCGATGGAATAAACCATTGCGCTACATAAAAAGGAGACGACGTGATCCATCTCATCGGGCTGTGAGACAAGAAATGTCTCAATATTTTTTTGAGATATGCCAAAGTGATGGAAAAGAAAGAATCTCTTTTACATATCCCCCTTGTTTATCCATTTTTTCAGAAATGATAAAAAGCAGGATATTCCCGGATCCACTTGAGAAATCTTCATCTAATGAGCTCTACAACTCTTGGATTTCTACCAACAAACAAAAAGAGCAAAATTTCAATAACGAGTTTCGAAATCGAATTTTGGCTCTAGACAAAAAAGAGATTTCTTTGAATATGAATCTCGAAACAAGGACTCGGTTGTGTACTGACGATTCGAAAAACGAATACTTATCCCCAAGCCATGATCCTTTATTGACCGGATCATATCGCAGAACACTCTACCAAAACCCCACACTCGAGGAAAACCCCACACTCGAGGAAAACCCCACACTTGATAAAATTAAGAAACTTGAGGAAATTAATAACCCCACACTTGAGGAAATTAATAACCCCACACTTGAGGAAAACCCCACACTTGAGGAAAACCCCACACTAGAGGAAATTAATCGAAAAGATGTCCTAGATAGTATAAATGATAGTATAAATCTGATTTCTCGTCTCCTTCTTCCGGATCCTGATTACAACGAATCTGAACAGAACCTAAATGACGAGTTTGAGAAACCGGATCCTGATTACAACGAATCTGAACAGAACCTAAATGACGAGTTTGAGAAACCGGATCCTGATTACAACGAATCTGAACAGAACCTAAATGACGAGTTTGAGAAACCGGATCCTGATTACAACGAATCTGAACAGAACCTAAATGACGAGTTTGAGAAACCGGATCCTGATTACAACGAATCTGAACAGAACCTAAATGACGAGTTTGAGAAACCGGATCCTGATTACAACGAATCTGAACAGAACCTAAATGACGAATTTGAGAAAGAAGGATCCTCAACCGAATTGGTTGATTTATTTCCTTTGATTAATCAATTTGTTATCGAATCAGAATCCACCAATGAAAATGAAAATGAAAATGAAAATGATGAAAATGAAAATGATGAAAACATTCCGATTAGCCTAAACAAAATGAGTAAAAAAGTCCCTCGATGGTTATACAACCGATTAATCACCGAGAAACAACAAGAAGCAGGAGAATATGGCGATCCTGTCGATTATGAAATTCGTTCACGACTCCGCAGACGTCTAATCCTTTTGATTAATAGGACTGCGGAGATTAATAATATTGACGAGCCATTGGGCCCTGGGGAGGATCCCGAAGAATGGGCTGTGATGACTTATTCATTCAAACCAGACTATCGGAGAAGCCTAATCAAAGGTTCTATGCGGGTTCAACGGCGTAAACTAGTTTGTGGGAAATGGTTTCAAACAAGGGCACATTCCCCTCTTTTTTGGAAGAGACTCCCATTTTTCTATTTTTCACCATTTGATATGGTCATTCGAAAAATAGTGTATTTTCGAGAGTGGGTAGTGTATTTTCGAGAGTGGGTGTTGACAGGGAAATTCAAAGAGACCTACTCTATAGGAGAAAGCAAGAAAATAGAAGAAAGCAATAAAATCAAACAAGAACAAGAAAAAATAAAGAGAAAAGCACAACAGATAGGAGAGGCCTGGAATTCCTTGTACTTTGGGAACGAAATAAGAGGAAACGCGATATTATTTCATTCTTTTTGTAGAAAATTTATTCTATTGCCTTCATGCATAATTGCGAAAAATATTGTATGTATCTTGCTATGGAAACGTCCTGAATGGGTTGAGGATTTCAACGAATTGGAACAAGAGGAACATCTTCTATGTAACTGGGGCGGTTCTCCAGTAGGCGAAAAAGAAAAGCCGGCCGATTGGATATCACACGGTATTCAGATAAAAATCGTATCTCCTTTCCGTTTGAAACCTTGGCGCAACGCGAAATATTCTCAGAAAGTGGAAGACCGTTTTTTAACATTTTTTGGACTGGAAACTGAGATTCCTTATGGTCCGGGCCGAGAAGGACCTTTGGTTTTCTATTTTAGAACCATTTTCAATGAACTCGAAAAAAACACAAAAAAAATGCAAAAATTTCTAGATCGAACATTCAAAAAAAAATCCGAAGTCGAAGACTCGAGTGAAATTAAAGAACAAAAAGATTCCCTGAGTTGGGAAAATTCGACAGAAAAAGAAATGAAGGATCTCACTGAGAAAATAAGTACAATTCGAAATGAACTAGAAAGAATCACAAAAGAGAAAAAAAAAGAAACTCAAAGGAATCTTAGTCTTAAGAAAACAAGTTCGAATGCGAAAAAAAACTGGCAACAAAGAATCAAAAGAAGAAAGGCTCGATTAATCGCTCAATTACCCGGGTTTTTCAAATTATTCATTGAAAGAATATACACAGATTTCTTTTTAGCTATCCTGAATAATGGCAGAATGCATACAGAACTTTTTCTTGAAAAAACAAAAAAAAAATCCATTTCGAATAAAGAAAAGAAAACTCCTGATAATAGTAGGAAGAGTCTAAAAAAACAAAAAAAAAATGAAGTGTCACAACACTATGTATTGTCCAAATTTGTTCAAACGGAATTTGTTCAAACGGAATTTGTTCAAACGAATCTCTCGTCTAAATTAAGATCTGTTCTTCAATATGAAGGAATCCCCTTTTTTCTTAAACCTGAAATAAAGTCGTCTTTTGAAACACTATTTGAAACACTAGGTGATTTGAAATTGCGGAATAAGAAACGTCCGAGTTCTGAAATGAATCACTGGAAAAACTGGTTAAGAGAAAAATGGGAAGAACAAAAACAAAAACAAAAACAAAAACAAAAACAAAAACAAAAACAAAAACAACTTGAAGTAGATTTATTATCGAATTCAAAAAAAATGTTTGAAAAATCCTATAAATATGATCTTTTCTCCTATCAATTTCTGAATTATGAAAATCAAAGGGAACACTTTTTGGATAAATCTCCGCTTCAAGGAAATACGAAGCAAGAGATTTATTCTAATTATAAAAGGGCTAAACAAACCCTTTTTGATATTGCTATGTTCAGCCCTATGGATTTGATAGAAAGGAGCAATCTATATCGGGAAAAAATGGTCGATCGAAAATTTGTGGATTGTCAAATTCTCCAGTTTCCTCTTTTTCAAAAAGAAAGCGAGATCGATTTTGAGGCCTGGACCACGATCGATACCAAGAGGGATCAAAAGACTCGTACGAAAAATCCTGAAATAATTCAAGATTATTTTGATCTAGAAATCAATCCAACAAAAACAAACTCCGACAAAGCATTTTGGGGCTGGATGGGAGAAAGAAAGGGAGACTCTCGCCCTATCTTTTCAGAATTTGGGTTACTTTATAATACATATAAAACGAAACCTTGGTTCATACCAACCAAATTACTTTTGGATACAAAAAATCAAAGTAGTATTCAAATGAATGATGTAGCATCGAATGAAAAGACAGAAAATCAAAATATAGCATCGAATAAAAAGACAGAAAATCAAAATGTAGCATCGAATGAAAAGACAGAAAATCAAAATGTAGCATCGAATGAAAAGACAGAAAATCAAAATGTAGCATCGAATGAAAAGACAGAAAATCAAAATGTAGCATCGAATGAAAAGACAGAAAATCAAAATGTAGCATCGAATGAAAAGACAGAAAATCAAAATGTAGCATCGAATGAAAAGACAGAAAATCAAAATGTAGCATCGAATAAAAAGACAGAAAATCAAAATGTAGCATCGAATAAAAAGACAGAAAATCAAAATGTAGCATCGAAGAAAAAGACAAAAGAGCAAGAAGAAGAAGAGCGACGAAGGGAACTTTTGGCCGCAACACATGAACCTAAACCTAAGCGTGAGCTAAAAGATTTGGAAAAGCGAGAGAAAAGTGGGGTCCTTCTAGACTTACTTATAGTAGCGGACCCTTTTTTGGTTTGGGACGTCCACCATAACTCTGATTTCAGGAGGGACCTGCACTGGCATTTTTCGAAACTTACTTTTCTCAGGAAACTGGAAGAGCAAGATTCAAGCGAAAACGAGATCTACGTCCTAAACAAGGAAGGATTCCAGCTCCCTATGTTCGAACTTCCGAAAACCTGGGACGACGTGAAGGACCAGAAACTATTCGTTCTAAGACCCCTTCTTCGGTCTGAAGAACAAAATGGACAATTTCTTATGTATCAAACCATAGGTATTTCCTTGGTTCATAAGAGTAAGTACCAAATTAATCAACAATCCCAAGAGGTTCTCCCTTTTTTTTCTAAGAAAGTTGATGAAGCTATTTCCCCCTATGACAGAATAAGTGGAAAGAGAGCCAAAAAGAATTCGGCTTTGCTTATTCCTGAAACTATTTTCTCGTTTAGACATCGTAGAAAATTGAGAATTCTAATGTGTTTGAATTCAAAGAATAGAAATGATGTAGATAGAAATCGAGTATTTTGGAACGGAAAGGACGTAAAAAATACCAGCCAAGATCCCAATAAAGAGCTTGATAGAGAGAAAAATCCATTCCAATTAATGAAATTAAAGCTCTTTCTTTGGCCTAATTATCGATTCGAAGATTTAGCTTGTATGAATCGTTATTGGTTTGATACCAATAATGGTAGTCGTTTCAGTATGTTAAGAATACGTCTTTATCCACCATTGGAAAGATAATTTCCATTCGTCATTTGTTCTGGATTCCTGTAGACTTTCGAAAGAAAGTCTACACGAATTAGGATCGAACAAATGACATATATGAATTCTATTTGTATCTCATTCGACTTTCGACTTTTTGAGTCAAAAAGCATTCTTTTTGTCTGGCTTCCTTTCGACATCTACTAGGGTCCCTACATTTCAAAAATGAATATTTTCATCCATTTGAAGTCAACTTATGACAAATGAGTGGATTCATTGATCTTATAAAGAAAATTTTCCTCGCTATTAGCCGCGAGGATTTTGGTTTTCGGGCTCGACTAAAAACACACTTGTACGAGCAGTCCTATATACTCGAGCCTAGGTACCTAAGTCTCTTTTACAATCAGAAAGTCATCGTAAACCATAGAGTTGACGTGGGCTCGATAGTGCTGATAGTGGTAAACGGTTGCGAATCTGGTGTTATCATCATAACCGTCCTTTCCATTCTCATACTAAACTCCATCAAACCGTCTTTTCTCTTATTTGTAGAAGCTCTCTTTCTCGAACTAGAGGCCCAGGAGAAGGGAGTCGAAAGAAAGAAGACTCTCTTTCCGGCATTCATGATCTTAATAGTGAACTTGTTGATGCCCTTCTTGCTACTATCGCGTAGCCTGCATTCATCGACTTTCCTAGGTATAGCACTTATTGCCTCGAAGTGCTGCAAGTACAATCGAGACGACCCGGCCTGTATCGCGCTAAGGAAATTCGTAACTTTCACAATGAAATCCATTTTTCTACATTTCGTTTTCTTTCACTTTTTGCGTCCTTTAGGTGTACCAAGGGGCCCATTGTCGAACATCATAAACAGCATTCCGATCGAGAGCTACGTGGCTCGAGTTCTAGTTGGCGTGATTGGTTGGTCGATCGGTCATCGTGTAATTCAAGAAGAGAGCTGTGATAAGAATTTAAGAATGAAGTTACTGGTACTCTTCGGTCATCGTGTAATTCAAGAAGAGAGCTGTGATAAGAATTTAAGAATGAAGTTACTGGTACTCTTATTAAGTAAACTCTTTTGATTCAGAACTCTAGCCCTTTCGATTTGCGAAATCCACGATTGCAAAGATCCATTCGTCATTTGTTATGGATTCCTGTAGACTTTCTTTCGAAAGTCTACACAACTTGTCTCCCATTTCATTCTAGTATCCAATATGAAATGGGAGAATGTCTCAATTAGATCTCGAAATGCCTCAATAGAACCTTATTCATTTCATTTTAGGTCTAAATTCTTCGATGGGAAAATGGACCAATCCTTTGAATTCAGAAAATTCGCCGTTCCTAAAGAAATTCGGATTCGATTATTGTATATACCACATTCAAATTAATGGCATTATTATTACTGATCGGTCAAATCCATATCTGTCAAAAGGGAAAGGAGCTTTTTTTTATGGTCAAAAATTCATTGAGTTCGGTTATTTCTCAAAAAGAAAACCAAGAAAACGGAGGGTCTGTTGAATTTCAAGTATTCAGTTTCACTACTAAGCTAAGGAGACTGAATTCCCATTTGGAATTGCACAAAAAAGACTTTTCATCTCAGAGAGGTTTGCGAAAAATTTTGGGAAAACGTCAACGACTGCTGGCCTATTTGTCAAAAAAAAATAGAGGACGATATAAAGAATTAATTGATGAGTTGGATATTCGAGAGATCAAAACTCGTTAATTTGCAGCGTGATACTAGTTGAGCTTAATCGTTTCCATTTTGATGAACTTCTTTTGACTTTCAGCAATGCATGGAAGAATGACTCGGGAAAAACTTATGATTGCATCGACTCCAAGAAAAGACCTCATGATAGTCAATATGGGCCCCCACCACCTATCAATGCATGGTGTTCTTCGACTGATTGTTACTCTCGATGGTGAAGATGTTATTGACTGTGAACCCATATTGGGTTATTTACATAGAGGGATGGAGAAAATTGCGGAAAATCGAACAATTATACAATATTTGCCTTATATAACGCGTTGGGATTATTTAGCTACTATGTTCACAGAAGCAATCACCGTAAATGGACCCGAACAGCTAGGGAATATTCAAGTACCTAAAAGGGCTAGCTATATCAGAGCTATTATGTTGGAGTTGAGTCGTATCGCCTCCCATTTGTTATGGCTTGGCCCTTTTATGGCAGATATTGGGGCACAGACCCCTTTCTTCTATATTTTTCGAGAACGAGAATTGATATATGACCTATTCGAAGCTGCTACCGGTATGCGCATGATGCATAATTATTTTCGTATCAGAGGAGTCGCTGCTGATCGACCTCATGGCTGGATAGAGAAATGTTTGGATTTTTGTGGTTATTTTTTAACCGGAGTTTCTGAATATCAAAAGCTTATTACACGGAATCCCATTTTTTTAGAACGAGTTGAAGGCGTAGGCATTATTGGCGCAGAAGAAGCACTAAATTGGGGTTTATCAGGGCCAATGCTACGAGCTTCCGGCATACAATGGGATCTTCGTAAAGTTGATCGTTATGAGTGTTACGACGAATTTGATTGGGAAATTCAATGGCAAAAAGAGGGGGATTCATTAGCTCGGTATTTAGTACGAATCAGTGAAATGACAGAATCCATAAAAATGATCCAACAGGCTCTGGAAGGAATTCCAGGGGGACCCTATGAGAATTTAGAAATCCGACGCTTTGATAGACTAAAAGACCCTGAGTGGAATGATTTTGACTATCGATTTCTTAGTCAAAAACCTTCGCCAACTTTTGAATTGTCCAAGCAAGAACTTTATGTAAGAGTCGAAGCACCAAAAGGAGAATTGGGCATTTTTCTGATAGGAGATCAGAGTCTTTTTCCTTGGAGATGGAAAATTCGACCACCGGGTTTTATCAACTTGCAAATTCTTCCTCAGTTAGTGAAAAGAATGAAATTGGCTGATATTATGACGATAGTAGGTAGCATAGATATCATTATGGGAGAAGTGGATCGTTGAAATGATAATTGATACAACAGAAATACAAGCTATCCATTCTTTTTCCAGATTGGAATCCTTAAAAGAAGTCTATGGGATCATATGGATGCTTGTCCCTATTTTCACTCTTGTATTAGGAATCACACTAGGTGTATTAGTAATTGTTTGGCTAGAACGAGAAATATCGGCAGGGATACAACAACGTATTGGACCCGAATACGCCGGTCCTTTGGGAATTCTTCAAGCTCTAGCAGATGGTACAAAACTACTTTTCAAAGAGAATCTTCTTCCATCTAGAGGAGAGACTCGTTTATTCCGTATCGGTCCCTCCATAGCAGTCATATCCATTTTACTAAGTTATTCGGTAATTCCTTTTAGCTATCGCTTTATTCTAGCCGATCTTAGTATCGGTGTTTTTTTATGGATCGCTATTTCAAGTCTTGCTCCCGTTGGGCTTCTTATGTCGGGATATGGATCAAATAAGAAATATTCCTTTTTAGGTGGATTAAGGGCTGCCGCTCAATCAATTAGTTATGAAATACCATTCACTCTTTCTGTATTATCAATATCTCTACGTGTGATTCGCTGAGACATCCAATTTTCCCTATTTCTTTTCTTTGTAGCAAGAAAGTTAGACTATCTATTGTTTTTTTATTCATCATTGGGAACTAAACCAGATAGTTATATGAGTGAAATAAAACGGCTTCCAAATTTGCTGTTCAAGGAATTCAATCTCATGTTCTATGTACAAGAATGAAGTGAAAGTAAGCATAAGCAGTCGAGACTGTTTACCCCAAGATTGGTTGATTTGATTAGTCAGCATGGCTTGAAGCGGGTTCAGAAGATCCACTGGATAGGGTTTTGACTATCTAGTCCCATAGCCCTACGGAGAGATTCCAAAAAAAGGAGTGGATGGTTAGGAAGACCAAGATACACAAAGGATTAGTAATGGAGATTCTGTAAATTATCCAACAAGATATTTCTTTATAGAAAAGTCATTCGAATTGGGGCTTTACGTTAGTAGAAATGATTCAGAAGTACTCCCCGCGATTGCGATCCAGAGTCTATTCCTATCCACCGATTAAGTAAATAACTATCAAGAACGAAGAAATCTTTTCCTTTGGGGAATGTCCCTTTTTCTGAGACAGGAGAATAGGAACGAAATAAAATCGAAAGACTCGAATTGCAAAAAGAGATCTTTTTTTGATTCATAACTAGTTCGATTTTATTGAGAGAAAGACCATTTTATGGAATCTCGAATTCTTTTTCGTAATCGAAAATGATCGGCCTCTAAAAACTCTTTTTTTTATTCAAGAGTTATTAATCAACAAAGAAAAATGCAAATTCTGAAAAGATGAGATGAATTCAGAAGCACTTTTTTATTCAAAATCTAGCAGACAGAATTCCATTGGTCTAATTCGAGCACTTAGGATAAGGGTTTGATTCTCTATCCATCCTCCAAACACATTAAGATCAATAATGTTGAAAGGTCCTTTGATTTATTCCTATGAGGAGCCGTATGAGGTGAAAATCTCATGTACGGTTCTGGAATAGCGACGGGAACAGTGATGTTCTCATCGACTATGATTATCTAACAGTTCAAGTCCAGTTGATATCGTTGAAGCGCAGTCAAAATATGGTTTTTGGGGATGGAATTTGTGGCGTCAACCTATAGGGTTTATCGTTTTTCTAATTTCTTCTCTAGCCGAGTGTGAGAGATTACCTTTTGATTTACCAGAAGCAGAAGAAGAATTAGTAGCAGGTTATCAAACCGAATATTCAGGAATCCAATTTGGTTTATTTTACGTTGCTTCGTATCTAAATCTACTACTTTCTTCATTATTTGTAACAGTTCTTTACTTGGGGGGTTGGAATCTTTCCATTCCCTACCTATTTGTTCCGGAGCTTTTTGACATAAAAAAAAGAAGTCCCATTTTTGGAACAATAATCGGGATCTTTATTACAGTAAATAAAACTTATTTGTTCTTGTTCATTTCTATTGCAACAAGATGGACTTTCCCGAGACTGAGAATGGACCAACTCTTAAATCTTGGATGGAAATTTCTTTTCCCTATTTCTATAGCGAATCTATTAGTAACAACTTCCTTCCAACTTCTTTCACTCTAAAGGAATCCAATAGTCTATCTTCACAACTTGTCTCAAAGAAGAGAAAGAAAAAAACCCCTCTGGCTTTAGACTTTCCAAAGAAAGTCTAAAACCCTTTGAGCAGTAAAAAAATGGATACACAAGAGAAAGAAACAAGTCCAATTTATCTAGATATTTCGATATGTTTCCTATGCTAACTCAGTTCTTCAATTCGGGTCAACAAACAATACGAGCTGCCAGATATATTGGGCAAGGTTTCATGATTTCCTTATCCCACACTAACCGTTTACCTGTAACTATTCAATACCCCTACGAAAAATGCATCACATCGGAACGTTTCCGAGGCAGAATCCACTTTGAATTTGATAAATGCATTTCTAAGTCTGTGTTCGTGTATGTCCTATAGATCTACCGGTTGTTGATTGGAAATTGGAAACGGACATTCGAAAAAAAGAATTGCTTAATTACAGTATTCATTTTGGAATCTGTATCTTTTGTGGGAATTGCGTTGAATATTGCCCAACAAATTGTTTATCAATGACTGAAGAATATGAACTTTCTACTTATAATCGTCACAAATTAAATTAGAATCAAATTGCTTTAGGTCGGTTACCAATGTCCATAATTGATGATTACACAATTCGAACAATTTCTTCCAATTCATCTCAAATCCAAAATCTATAAAAGCGTGATTCAAAAGCGATTTTCAAATTCGAAATGAAAATCGCTTTTGTTTTGGATCGAAACGAATGAGGCTTTTGCTTGTTGAATAGAAAGGGTTGACGAAAATGGTTCTTCATTTTCACAATGGGTTTCTATTCAAATAATGAGTTCCAAACGGATAGTTTGCACTTCTGCTTTCGAGAATAAGAGTAGCCCCTATCTCGACATCAATCCATACTACCCCCATAAAAATTCCATTCAATTCCGAAGAATCCTATTTTTTAGGACAACTTCTTTTTTCCTGGTGAGGTCAACAAAGACATGAAGTATTTCAATTGATTTTTTGGATCAAATCCAATGGATTTACCTGGACCAATCCATTATTTTCTTTTCGTCTTTTGGGATCGGGTCTTCTATTAGGAAGTCTCGCAGTAGTATTATTTCCGAATCCCATTTATTCGGCCTTTTCATTGGGATTCGTTCTTTTTTGTATATCCTTATTGTATATTCTATCGAACTCCTATTTTGTAGCTGCTGCGCAGCTCCTTATTTATGTAGGAGCTATAAATGTTTTAATCATTTTTTCGGTTATGTTCATGAATAGTTCAGACTATTCCAAAGATGAAAATCTTTGGAACGTTGGGGATGGAGTTACTTCAATGGTTTGTACAAGTCTTTTTATTTCACTAATGACTACTATTCCAGAGACGTCATGGTATGGGATCATTTGGACGACAAAATCCAATCAGATTCTAGAGCAAGATTTGATAAGGAATAGTCAACAAGAATTCATTTATCAACCGAGTTTTTTCTTCCATTTGAACTCATTTCAATAATTCTTTTAGTTTCTTTAATAGGTGCAATTGCTCTAGCTCGTCAATAATCAATCCTTCAAAGAGGTCATTATTCAACTAGAATCAAGAACAAAGGAATGGTAGAATCCTTTAATTGGAATTCCTGTGTAAAATCGAAGAGAAAGACTTTCATTTTCTATGGATCGATTGGAAATCGATTCCCTTGTTCCTTACGAGCCTGGAATCGATTGAATTCTTATTCCCATGAATCAAGAATAATAAGGAGTTGATGAATGATGCTAGAACATCTACTTTTTTTGAGTGCCTATTTCTTTTCTATTGGTATCTATGGATTGATCACAAGTCGAAATATGGTTAGAGCCCTTATGTGTCTTGAACTTATATTAAATTCAGTGAATCTAAATTTTGTCACATTTTCTGATATTTTTGATAGAGGAGCTATTTTCTCTGTTTTTGTTATAGCTATTGCAGCGGCTGAAGCAGCTATTGGACCGGCTATTGTTTCATCCATTTTTCGGAACAGAAAATCCACTCGTATTAACCAATCAAATTAGTTAACTAAATAGTCGGAATTCTAGAAAGAAAATGGAAATTTGACTATTCATCAATGAATTCCAATTAGCCGGTTTGATAGGGGTAAGGGATCATCGATAAGAAAGCAAAGTATTTTGGCCCTGGTTTCTAAACCAATTCGGAAGTAGATTGATTCGAATCACTCACGGATTCGTCTGGTATCGAAATAGAGGATTCATTTCTAAGTTACTTTACTAGACCGAATTTTTAGAACGTTCCAAAATGTAGAGATCCAATGTCACATTCAGTAAAGATTTATGATACATGTATAGGATGTACTCAATGTGTCCGAGCGTGCCCCACTGATGTATTAGAAATGATACCCTGGGACGGATGTAAAGCTAAACAAATCGCTTCGGCTCCCAGGACCGAGGACTGTGTTGGTTGTAAGAGATGTGAATCCGCCTGCCCAACGGATTTCTTGAGTGTTCGAGTTTATTTATGGCATGAAACAACTCGCAGTATGGGTCTAGCTTATTGAGACCTTCCCTACAATTCGACTTGAATCCATTTTCTTTTTTTGTTTTTTACCGACAAAGCCCGTGCTCAAAATAGTTGAATTTGATTTTGAGCACAGGTTTTTCTGGCCCAAGTCTATCTTGTCTTTACCACGAATCATTTTCCTTGGTTAACCCTAATTGTAGTTTTGCCAATATTTTTGGTTCCTTCATTTTCCTTTTTACACATAGAGGAAATAGAGTAATCCGTTGGTATACTATTTGTATATGCATCTTAGAACTTCTTCTAACGACTTATGCATTCTGTTATGATTTCCAATTGGATGATCCATTAATCCAACAGTGGAAGATTCTAAATGGATCCATTTTTTAGATTTCCATTGGAAATTAGGAATAGACGGACTCTCTATAGGACCCATTTTACTGACGGGATTCATCACTACTTTAGCTACTTTAGCGGCTTGGCCAGTTACTCGAGATTGTCGATTATTTCATTTCCTGATGTTAGCAATGTACAGTGGGCAAATAGGATTATTTTCGTCTCAGGACCTTTTACTTTTTTCCTCATGTGGGAGTTCGAATTAATTCCCGTTTATCTACTTGTATCCATGTGGGGAGGAAAAAAACGTCTGTACTCAGCTACCAAATTTATTTTGTACACGGCAGGGGTTCTCTTTTTCTTTTACTGGGAGTTCTCGGTCTCGGTTTCTATACTTCGACTGAAGCAACATTCCATTTTGAAAGAGTAGCCAATCAGTCCTATCCTCTGGCCTTTGAAATTCTATTATATATTGGATTTTTGATTTCTTTTGCTGTCAAATTGCCAATCATACCCCTCCATACATGGTTACCAGATACCCATGGAGAAGCACATTATAGTACTTGTATGCTTCTAGCCGGAATTTTATTAAAAATGGGAGCGTATGGATTAGTTCGCATGAATATGGAATTATTTCCTCATGCTCATTCTCTATTTTCTCCTTGGTTGATGATGGTAGGCGCAATGCAAATAATTTATGCAGCTTCAACATCTATTGGTCAACAGAAAAAAAAAAAAAAAAGAATAGCCTATTCCTCTGTATCTCATATGGGTTTCATACTGATAGGAATTGGTTCTATCACCGATATTGGGCTTAACGGAGCCCTTTTACAAATAATATCTCATGGATTTAGTGGGGCTGCCCTTTTTTTCTTGGCCGGAACGACTTATGATAGAATACGTCTTGTTTATCTTGACAAAATGGGGGGGATAGCTATCCCAATGCCAAAAATATTCACGATGTTCAGTAGCTTTTCGATGGCTTCCCTTGCATTACCAGGTATGAGTGGTTTTGTTTCCGAATTCATAGTCTTTTTTGGACTAATTACTAGTCCAAAATATCTTGGAATCACAAAACTCCTAATTACTTTTGGAATGGCAATTGGAATCATATTCACTCCTATTTTTTTATTATCTATGGTACGCCAGATGTTCTATGGATACAAGATATTTCATGTTCCAAACTCTTGTTTTTTTGATTCCGGACCACGCGAGTTATTTCTTTCTATTTCCATTTTTTTACCCGTACTCGGGATTGGGATTGGGATCTATCCCGATTTCATTCTTTCACTATCCGTTGAAAAGGTTGAAGTTATTCTATCTAATTCTTTTGATAGATAGTTTTGAGTCATAAAAAAAAGACAAAAAATCTTATCATTTTCAAAAAGGTTCGTTGTAGAATCACAAAAAGAAGGTTTTTTCTTCTTCTCTTAGGGTAAGAAAATTCATTTGAACTGGCGAGAACCTGGTGAATCACTTCAAGATTTCATTCACCGGATTCCTGCCAGTTGATACAAAGTTTTTTATCTGCTATGCGCTGTACACTTTTCTATTTCGATTCGTAAGAACCTCCTTTTGAATTCAATTAGCTGGGAATCGAAATAAACCATAACTATGGAATCCTATTCCTAATAGATTGACCCCAAAATAGCATATCCAAATTATAAGAAATCCAATAGACGCCACAACGGCGGAATTTGTACCCTTCCATTTTCTATTTGTTCGAGTATGGAAATAAATTGCGAATATGATCCAAGTAATAAAAGCCCAAGTTTCTTTTGGGTCCCAACTCCAATAGGACCCCCAGGCTTCATTAGCCCATACTGCTCCAGAAAGAATTCCTATGGTTAAAAAAAGAAATCCTAGACTAATAATTCGATAACTCCAATAATCCAATTGTTGAATCAATTGCGACCTGTAAAAATTGGGGGGAGAAAAAAAAGAAGTATTTTCAAAAAGAGTTCTTCTTTGATTCATGGATTTGATTTCACCAAATAAAAATGACTCATTTAAATTGACTAAAAGATTACGCGGAGAAAAAACCTTTCCACTTTTTCGAATTGTAAGAACTAGAAGTGCTACTGATAATAATGATCCACCTAAAAGGGCCGCATAGCCTAATATCATCATACTTACATGCATTATGAGCCACTCGGATTGAAGAGCGGGTACTAATATTGTGGATTCGTGTATTGCAGTTAAAAGACCTGAAGTAGCAAAGCCCTGGGTCAAAATAGTACTGGGTCCAATTATTGTGCTTAGAAGATTTTGCTTTTTTTTGAAATCCGGAAATAGATGAATAAGGGAAAAACTCCATGAAAGAAAGATCAACGATTCATATAAATCACTTAGTGGAAAATGTCTCGAATAAATCCAACGAGAAATTAGGAATCCTGTTATACAGAAAAAATTCATTATCATCCCCCTTTCGGATGAATCATATAGTTTGACTATTTCATCGACCAAAAAGGTTATCAAATAAATTGTAATTCGAATTGAAACGATCGAAAAAGAAATATGAGTGAATATATGCTCTAAGGTTGAAAATATCATAAAAGAGAGGTCCCTTAATTCGAAAATAGAAATCTGAAATGGAATTCAGTATAGGATCTATTTACTTTTTTAGGAGATGACATGCCGCTACTCGGACTCGAACCGAGATGCTCTCGCACTGCTTCCTAAGAGCAGCGTGTCTACCAATTTCACCATAGCGGCTGGTCTTGAAATCATAATAGTCTATGAATAAGCAATCGTCTAGATTGAAGAAATCAATTAGTTGCAATATTTTTTAGGAAAAATTCCAATTGATGAATCAAAATCCATTCAAATCCTACTAGGAAGGTTCATTATTTTCACTTCGAGTCTTAATTTTACTTTCCTCGACTTTGACTCTTGAAAAACTGGATCATCCTACTATCAATTAAGGGATAGAAACCCCCCCTCAAAAAAACATTTATCTTTCAAAGAACTCTTTTTTATTTACCTTCAAAAAGTGAAACAAAAAAATAGATTTTCTCAGTAAACATCAAAAAAGGACCTATTTTGCATCATTCAAAATTGACACATAGCAGAATATCTTCACTACGCTTTTTTATCTGGATTGAGGGCGAAAGATGTATGGGGTTTTATAGAACACTTCAGAGAAAATGCAAAAGAAAGTTGCACAAAAAGATTTCGAATTTGAATCAATTCGTTTCAATGATTTTAGTAACGAAAGATTTTCTATCGGTCCTTCGAGACAGAAAGTGGATTTCTAAAAAAAAGAAAACCTTATATTATTCTAACAAACAAATAAGTTGATGAGTCAAATAAGACTCCTCGGTTTGAAACTAAGAAACTCAAAAGAAAATCTTCTTTGAAGTTTCAATTCCGTAAGGGAAACAGAAGAATTCTTCTTCTCCATATTCGAAGGGTGCAACGAATTCCATTTTCTATTGAAAAGCTCAACAGGGAATGGAATTCGGGAATTTTATTTTGAAATCAAATGAATTCATTTTTGAGTCAGCCCTATTCAGATTATTCCAAGATGGTCTGTTTTAGTCCTTTTTTGATTTGTTTGTTGGATAAAAAAAACCTTTTGAAGTCCCGGTAGAAAAGGATTTTCCTAAGATCTTTGTTGGATAAAAAAAACCTTTTGAAGTCCCGGTGGAAAGGGATTTTCCTAAGATCTTTGTTTCACAAAAAAAACTTTTTGAAGTCCCGGTAGAAAGGGATTTTCCTAAGGAAAATGCTTTTAACGCTGCCCAATATCCCTTCCTTTTCCAAACATTTTTTCGAATACGCTTTTTTGATGCAGAAGTACGTTTTTTTGGAACTGACATTTAAATGAAAATGAAGAGATTACTCATTAGCTGGATGTGAAAGACATCTATTATGCAAAAAAGCCTACCCTTTTCTAATTCATTATGGATTGATTTTGTAGATAAGATTTTTTTTTTCGAAAAAAGAAAAAAGAATAGATAACATGGGTCAAAGGTGGGGGAAAAATAGAACATATTACTAAAAAGAGAAAAAGACTATTCTTTTTTTTTTAGAAACTTCTTAAACTGGGGAAAATAGTACGAATTTGACTCGAGTTTTCAAATTCGAAGGAGACTCCTCTTTCTTTCCTATGATTTGAATATTTAAAGGATTTAGCAGAAACTCAGAAAGAATAAGGAGAAATAAAAATTCTATTTCACTTAGTTTAAGTTAGTGCATATCTTCATTTTTCATTGATTCCTTTCAAGTAAGGGAAATTGGAAACAATTACTAGTAATTAAGAATTCAAAAACTTTTTTATGCAACAGCCATATCAATATGCGTGGATTATCCCTTTACTTCCAGTTCCTATTTTAATAGGAGTGGGACTTCTTCTTTTTCCGACAGCAACAAAAAATCTTCGCCGTATGTGGGCTGAGTATTTTCTTGTTAAGTCTAGTAATGTTTTTTGCAACTAATCTGTCTATTCAGCAAATAAATACTAGTTCTATCTATCAATATGTCTGGTCTTGGACCCTCGAGAATGATTTTTCTTTCGAATTTGGCTACTTGATTGATCCACTTACTTCTATTATGTCAATGTTAATCATCACTGTTGGAATTCTGGTTCTTATTTATAGTGATAAGTATATGGCTCACGATCAAGGATACTTGAGATTTTTTGCTTATATGGGTTTTTTCAGTACTTCCATGTTGGGATTAGTTACTAGTTCAAATTTGATACAAATTTATATTTTTGGGGAATTGGTTGGAATGTGTTCCTATCTATTAATAGGGTTTTGGGTCACACGACCTCCTGCGGCAAATGCTTGTCAAAAAGCTTTTGTAACTAATCGCGTAGGGGATTTTGGTTTATTATTAGGAATTTTCGGTTTTTATTGGCTAACAGGGAGTTTTGAATTTCGTGATTTATTCGAAATCTTCAATAACATCATTTCAAATAATGAAGAAAATTCGCCATTTCTTACTTTGTGTGCTGCTCTATTATTTGCCGGTGCAGTTGCTAAATCGGCACAATTTCCTCTTCATGGATGGTTACCTGAATGGAGGGACCCACTCCGATTTCAGCTCTTACTGCTACTATGGTAGCAGCGGGGATTTTTCTTGTAGCTCACCTTTTTCCTCTTTTCCTAGTTATCCCTTATATTTATATATTTATATAATGAATTTCATCTCCTTCCTAGGCCTACTCACAGTCTTATTAGGTGCTACTTTAGCTCTTGCTCAAAAAGATATTAAGAAAGGTTTAGCCTATTATTCAACAATGTCTCAACTGGGTTATATGATGTTAGCACTAGGAATGGGTTCTTATCGAAGTGCTGTATTTCATTTGATTACTCATGCCTTTTCCAAAGCATTATTATTTTTAGGGTCCGGATCCGTTATTCATTCAATGGAAACTCTTGTTGGCTATTCTCCGGAGAAAAGTCAGAACATGGTTGGGTGGTTTAACAAAGTATATCCCGATTACCAAAATCTCTTTTTTAGTAGGTACACTTTCTCTTTGTGGTATTCCGCCGCTTGCTTGTTTTTGGTCAAAAGATGAAATTCTTTATGATAGTTGGTTATATTCGCCTATTTTCGGAATAATAGCCTGCGTCACAGCAGGATTAACCGCATTTTATATGTTTCGGATCTATTTACTTACTTTTGAGGGTAATTTAAACGTTCATTTTCGAAATTACAATGGCAGACAAAATACGGCTTTCTATTCAATATCGATATGGGGGAAGGGGTTTTCCGAAAGAATAAAAAAAACGGGACTTTAGTAAGAATGAAAAATAAAAAAAGTTCTTGTTTTTTTCGAGATATCGAAGGGATGACACTCTACGAAAAACAACTAGAAGACAGCCTTTTATTGTTCATAAGGATAGGAAAAAGGCTTTTTCCTATCCTTATGAATCGGAAAATATGATCTTATTTCCTTTACTTGGATTAGTCTTATTTACTTTCTTTGTTGGATTTCTCGGAATTGCTTTTAATTAAGAAGGAACAAATTTGGATCTATTAACCAAATGGTTCTCTCCGTCTATTACCCTTTTCCATCCAAAGTCAAAGCATTCCACAGATTGGTATGATTTTTATCCAAGAGGCTGGCTTTTAGTATAGCTTATTTCGGACTATTTCTAGCCTCCTTTTTATATAAACCCATTTATTCCCCTTTCTGAAATTTCGACTTAATCCATTTTTTTGTGAAAACATCATCGAAGAGACACCATCGGGAGAAAATTCTAAATGTGCTTATATAGAGGCCTTTTATACAACAGCCTTTACTAGGTCGATAAGAGGATTAGCAAAATGG